AAAGGAACACAAAGTAACAAATAAAAAATGAACTTGATTATTATTATCAATTAAGTTATTCACTATTTCGAACAAATCCCTAAATTCAAAACTACCCGTTATCCAATAAAGACCTAAAATTCCTAATAATAAACCAAAATCCCCTACACGATTAGTTACAAAAGCTTTTTGACAAGCAGTTGCTGCAATAGGTCGCGTGAACCAAAAACCTATTAATAGGTAAGAACACATTCCAACTAATTCCCAAAAAATATAAATTTGTATCAAATTAGAACTAGTAACTAATCCTAACATTGAGGTATTGAAAAAACTCAGATAAGCAAAAAATCTTAAATATCCTTGATCATGAGACATATAATTATCACTATAAAAAAGAACCAAAATTCCAACAGTAGTAATTAATATTAACATAATAGAAGCAAGTGGATCGATTAAGTGACCGAACTCTAAAGAAAAATCATTATTAATGGTCCAAGACCATACATATTGATAGATAAAACTTCTATTTATTTGTTGAATAGAGAGATAGACGGAAAGAAGCATAACCATGCTTAACAGTAAAATGCTAGGAAAAGACCACACACGACGATGATTTTTTGTTGCTGTCGGAAAAAGGAGAAGTCCCATTCCTATTAGAATAGGAACTGGTAGTGGAATGAAAGGTATAATCCATGAATATTGATATGTATATTCCATAAAACAACCTTGTTTTATTCTTAATTAATTGTTTCTGATTCACCGGCTCTTATCTCTTTTTTTTTTAGGTTCAATACTTCGGAAATGCATTCTATTTAATATTAATCGATTTTTTGATTCTAATTTTTATATTTAGATATATTTAGATATATTTAGATAATTTAATAATATCTATATATATATATATAATAAATATATAATTGTATTGCATTTTTGTTAGTATTAATTTAATAGATGTTTAGTATTAATATTCTATTTATTTTTATTTAATTTATTCGATTTTATATTGAAATAGAAAGGAAGAGCCTTCTGAGGATCCCATAACTTGATCCCCCCCCAAAAAAAAGGATTTGCGTTTTGGTTGAAATTTTGATAATTATTAACTAATTCATCAGCGAGCTGCTTGAGTTTCTTTTTTTTTTTTGAATAGAAAGAAAACATTTTTCTTTCCAAGAAAGACTAAAAGATTTTCCACTTCTCTTTCAAAAACATATAGAAGAAAGAGACTTCAAATAAAAAGGTTCAATTACTAATGATTAACTACTAGTTTGATTTTTCATTTGAATTTCAAAATGAAAATTCGGCGGACTCGCTTTTTGAACTTGATCGGTGTAATGTAATATAAAAAAGAAAGATTGAAAAGGAATGGGGTTTTTGAAACCTTTCGATCTATTTTTTATCTGTATCTCTAGAGCACCCTAAGAATAGATAGGGATATTAAAAAAAGACTTTAGAATTTTGTGTTCCATTTTGATCCACCGGAAAACCAACGAAAAATGCAAATTGTTTGCAGAATAGATGTCTTTCACATCCAACTATAGAAATGAATAACTTGTTTTTAAAATTTTCATGGCAGTTCCAAAAAAACGCACTTCTATATCAAAAAAACGTATTCGTAAAACTATTTGGAAAAAAAAGGCATATTGGGCAGCCTTGAAAGCTTTTTCGTTAGCGAAGTCTCTTTCTACTGGAAATTCTAAAAGTTTTTTCTACTCGAAATTCTAAAAGTTTTTTTGGAGAAACAAAAAAGAATCAAACCCGAGATTAACTAATATTAATCCTAAAATGGTACTTTTTTGTTTTTTGTTTGAAATAAAAAATAAATAAATAAATAAAAGAAAAGATAGAAAGTTTCACTCCGTATTAATGGAATGTAGTTTATTATTTGCGAATGGGGAGTCTTACTTTCCCCATCCATTTCCTTTTCACACTAATGTAAAAATAGAATACTAAATGAGAAATAATTCTAGACTAATAACTAAGTTTCTGTTTCTATAGTTAGACTATATGCAATTAAAAAAAAAACTAGAAAATTGAATCCTTCAATCTCGACGATTAATCTACAAATAGATTAGTATTATTTCAACTACGCCGGCCGCTATGGTGAAATCGGTAGACACGCTGCTCTTAGGAAGCAGTGCTAAAGCATCTCGGTTCGAGTCCGAGTAGCGGCATGTGATCTTCTAAAAGAGATACAATAAGGCCTATAATGAATTCAATTCTGAATTTGAATTCCGTATATATAATTGAGTACCCCCCCCTTTTTTTTTTATGATATTTTATACTCTAGAACATATATTAACTCATATATCCTTTTCGCTCGTTTCAATTGGAATTACAATTTTTTTGATAACCTTATCAGTCGATGAAATCATAGGACTATATGATTCGTCAGAAAAAGGCGTGATAGGAACTTTTTTATGTATAACAGGATTATTAGTCACTCGTTGGGCGTATTCGGGACATTTTCCATTAAGTAATTTATATGAATCATTACTTTTTCTGTCATGGAGTTTCGCGATTATTCATATGTTTCCATATTTTAAAAAACAGAACAGTTATGTAAGGACAATAACCTCGTCAAGTACTATTTTTACCCAGGGCCTTGTTACTTCAGGTCTTTTAAGTGAAATGCAGCAATCAGAAATATTAGTACCTGCGCTCCAATCCCAATGGTTAATGATGCACGTAAGTATGATGGTATTGGGCTATGCAGCTCTTTTGTGTGGATCATTATTATCAGTAGCTCTCTTAGTCATTACATTTCGAAAAGCTCTAAGAATTTTTAGTAAAAAGAAAGCATTTTTAAAAGATTCATTTTCCTTTGTGGAGATCCAATATAGGAATGAACCAAGCAATGTTTTACTAAGCACCTCTTTTATTTCTTCTAAAAACTATTACAGGGCTCAACTGATTCAACAATTAGATCGTTGGAGTTCTCGTATTATTAGTCTAGGATTTATCTTTTTAACCATAGGTATTCTTTCTGGAGCAGTATGGGCTAATGAGGCGTGGGGATCCTATTGGAATTGGGATCCAAAAGAAACTTGGGCATTTATTACTTGGACCATGTTTGCGATTTATTTACATACTCGAACAAATCCAAATTTTCAAAGTGTAAATTCCGCAATTGTGGCTTTTCTGGGCTTTATTATAATTTGGATATGCTATTTCGGGGTCAATTTATTAGGAATAGGCTTACATAGTTATGGTTCATTTAATTTACATTAACATATAATTTAATGAAATAGATATATACCTAGAAATACAAAAAAGAACTCGACTATTTTGTAAAATTGTTAAATAAAATAAGAAATCAAAATATCTATTCTATATAATAGATTAATAAGATAGAATCAAAATATATATAGTATAAATATAAAAACTATATAAGTAAGAATAGAAGAATAAGATAAGAAAACTTCGTATAAGGTGCACGAACCATTTGAATCAAGTAGTGTAGTGATTCAAATGGTTCTCCCAAAGACCAAATCGATTTGGTTCCAATTCATTTTTCCTTATTATTATTCTTTTTTGTTTACTTAAGTTAAGTAGTTAAGTGAAAACTTTAGAGAAAATCGAAGTTAAGAGAAAAAAGACTTCTTTCTCATTGTACAACGAACAATATTTAAACTAATAGGATTCGTTTTCCATTTATTCTTTTTTCTTGAAAACTATCGAAAAAAAAAATGAGATATAATAGCTTCTACTTTTTCAACCGATAATGACAGAACGAAATCCGGATAAATACCAATCCCAATTATTGGTAGAAGGAGAGAGATCGAAACAAATAACTCTCGCGGACCAGAATCAAAGAAATAATAGTTTGGAACATTAAATAGCTTGTATCCGTAGAACATTTGGCGTAACATAGATAATGAATAAATAGGAGTTAATATCATTCCAATTGCCATTAAAAAAGCAATTAGTATTTTTGGCATTAAAAGATACTTTTGACTGGTAATTATGCCAAAGAATACTAATAATTCGGCAACAAAACCGCTCAGGCCCGGTAATGCAAGCGAAGCCATCGATAAGATACTGAGCATCGTAAATAATTTTGGAAGGGGGATAGCCATTCCACCCATTTCATCGAGATAAAGAAGGCGTATTCTATCATAACTCGTTCCGGCCAAGAAAAAAAGAGCCGCCCCAATAAATCCATGAGAGATTATTTGTAAAATGGCTCCATTAAGTCCCGTATCGCTTAGAGATCCAATTCCAATAATTATGAAACCCATATGAGATATAGAGGAATAGGCTATTCTTTTTTTTAAATTAAGTTGACCAGGAGATGTTGAAGCTGCATAGATTATTTGTATTGCACCTACTATAATCAACCCGGGAGAAAATAGGCAATGAGCATGAGGTAATAATTCCATATTGATTCGAACCAACCCATAAGCTCCCATTTTTAATAAGATTCCAGCTAGAAGCATACACGTACTATAATGTGCTTCCCCATGTGTATCTGGTAACCATGTATGGAAGGGTATAATCGGCAATTTGACCGCAAAAGCAATAAGAAATCCCACATAGAATATTACTTCGAGTGCCACAGGATACGACTGATTCGCTAATGTTTCAAAATTGAGTGTTGGTTCATTGGAACCATATAAACCAATACCCAGAACTCCTATTAATAGAAAAATGGACCCACCCGCCGTGTACAAAATGAACTTTGTAGCTGAATAGAGACGTTTCTTTCCCCCCCACATCGATAGAAGTAGATAAACGGGAATTAATTCGAACTCCCACATTAGGAAAAAAAGTAAAAGGTCTCTAGAGGAAAATGATCCTATTTGACCGCTGTACATTGCTAACATCAAAAAATGGAACAATTGGGCATCTCGAGTAACTGGCCAGGCCGCTAAAGTTGCTAAAGTGGTAATAAATCCCGTCAATAAAATAGGTCCTATAGAAAGCCCATCTATTCCTAATCTCCAATAAAAATCAAAAAAATGGATCCATTTATAATTCTCTGTTAGTTGGGTTAATGGATCGTCCAGTTGGAAATGATAACAGAATGTATAGGTTGTTAAAAGAAGCTCTAAAATACATATACATAAAGTATACCATTTCATGACCTTATTACCTCTATGAGGTAGCAAGAAAATTAAAGAACCCGTCAATATGGGAAAAACTACAATTATTGTTAACCAAGGAAAAGAATTCGTGGTAAAGACAAGATACACTTGGACCCAAAAACCCCGCGCTCAAAACGACAAATAATATATATATATATATATATTTCTTTTTGAGTACGGGGTTTTTTCGGTAAAAAAAGAAACTGTATTCAAAATGGATTGAAGTGGTTTTTCTGGAACGTATTAATAAGCTAGACCCATACTTCGAGTTGTTTCATGCCATAAATAAACTCGAACGCTCAAAAAATCCGTTGGACAGGCCGATTCACATCTCTTACAACCAACACAGTCCTCTGTTCTTGGAGCAGAAGCAATTTGCTTGGCTTTACACCCATCCCAAGGGATCATTTCTAATACGTCCGTCGGACAGGCACGTACACATTGAGTACATCCTATACAGGTATCATAAATCTTTACTGAATGCGACATTGGATCTATCAATTTTGGAATGTCATAAACTTTCGATCTAGTAACTTATAAATGAATCATATATTTAGACACCAGATGAATCAATGATTTTACCAGAATTTTTCACATCAATCGAATTCCGGAGCGACTCAAGAGATTGAGCCAAGATACTTTAATTTCGTGCCCTTTTTGATATCCACGTATCATATACGCTAATTTATATTCATGCTAGTTGAATTTCAATTGCTGAAGAGTCTCATTTTTATAATGTATATACTACTTATTTATTCAATAAATTGGATTGATTGATACGAATTGATTTTCTGTTACGATAAATTGACGAAACAATAGCCAACCCAATAGTGGCTTCGGCGGCTGCAATAGCTATAATAAAAATGGAAAAAATATCTCCTTTTAATTGGCGACTATCAAAAAAATCCGAAAATGTTACGAAATTAAGATTAACCGAATTCAGTAGAAGTTCAAGGCACATAAGAGCCCGAACCATATTTCGACTCGTGATCAATCCATAAATACCTATAGAAAATAAATAGGCACTCAAAACAAGTACATGTTCGAGTATCATTGACCAGCTCCTTATTAATTTGAATTCATTTCAATATGAACAACAATTCCACAAATTTGGTTTCCGAGAAGAAGTACTAATAAGTACAAAAGAAAGAAATAGTATTTTCTTCTGCAATTCAAATAGAATTGAAAAGAAATGAAAACAAAGTGCCATTTTTCTTGCTGTTAACAGTTATAAAGATTGGATTGATCATTGACGAGCAACGGCAATTGCACCTATCAAAGAAACTAAAAGTATTATTGAAATCAGCTCAAATGGAAGAAAAAAATCAGTTGATAAATGAATTCCAATTTGTTGACTATTACCTATCAAATCTTGCTCTATAATCTGATTTGATTTTGTCGTCCAAATAATCCCGTACCAAGACGTATCTAGAATAGTAGTAATTAGTGAAATAAAAATACTTGTACAAACCAACGACGTAATCCCATCACCAACAGTCCAAAGAGTCAAATCTTTGGAATATTCTGAACCATTCATGAACATCACAGCAAATAGGATTAAAACATTTATAGCTCCCACGTAAATAAGTAGCTGCGCAGCCGCTACAAAATAGGAGTTTGATAAACTAAAAAATAAGGATATGCAAACAAGAACCAATCCCAACGAAAAGGCAGAAAAAATGGGATTGGTAAGTAAGACCACCCCCAGACCTCCTACTATAAGACCCGATCCCAGAAAAACTAAAAGAAAATCATGTATTGGTCCAGGCAAATCCATTCTATTTAAAAGATAACTAAATCGAAATGTGTTTCATGATTTTATTGACCCGACCGGGAAATTTTTGATGATATGCTCGTAATTGAATTCTAATCGAATGCGTTTTAATTGGTGTAGGTACACAACTAGTGGACCCCCCTTTCACTCGAAAGAAAGCCTAGTTAGTTTAAGTTTAGTTCGAAATTCTCTATTTCGAAATAATTATGGATATAGGATTTTCAATCCAAAACAAAAATGGAGTGGCGCTTAGCACTAACCAATTGATAGTTGGTCCGAATTTCTAGTTATTGACCAAGAAAAAAAAAAGAAAATAAAGAACTCATTCCTTTTCATTCCTTTAGATTAGATCAAAACTTTTTGATAATTCGAAATTCTTCTTTAATCAAAAAGTTTTGACGTTTTTTATTTTATTTGCGCTGAATTCAAAATTGTCCGAATTGTATAATCGTCGATTACTGACATTGGTAAACGACCCAAAGCGATTTGATTATAATTCAATTCGTGACGATCATAAGTAGAAAGTTCATATTCTTCCGTCATTGATAAACAGTTTGTTGGACAATACTCAACGCAGTTACCACAAAATATACAAACTCCGAAATCAATACTGTAATTAAGCAATCGTTTCTTTCGAACACCGGTTTCCAATTTCCAATCAAC